CGAATACAATAAAAAGATCCTATTGTATAGATGTATAGATTTTTGAGAGATACATACTTATATAGATATACAAGATCTTAAATACAAAAATATAAGACGAAACAACTTAAACGCTTTTTTTTATTGTTGTGTTGGATCCACAATTAATCCTATGGATCCCTAGGATTGGTGCATTCTTATACTATTTTTTTTATATATTATTATCTCCGGATCCTGCGTTTTTGGATCATGATCGAGCCAAGTATCACAACTTCTTCTACCCATCCTGTATATTGTCCTTTTCATTCTGTGTTGAAATATAAACTTATTATATTAGTAGGCGAGATTTTACGAAAAAGGTTCTTTATATTCCTTTATATTCATAGCATAGGAGAAACTACTATTTTTTTTTTTTTTTTTTTCAATATCCCCTCGTTATTAGTTACTAACCCTAGTGATTGGATTTATATGCTTATTCTGATCGGAATATTCAAATGATTTTCATCGAATGACTATTCATCTATTGTATTTTCATGTAAATGAGGGGCAAGAAAGTTCTATGGAAAAATGGCGGTTCGATTCGATGTTGTTTAACGGGGAGTTAGAATACAGGTGTAGGCTAAGTAAATCAATGGACAGTCTTGGTCCTTTTGAAAATACCAGTGTAAGTGAAGATCCAATTTTAAATGATATGGATAAAGACATTTTAAATTTTAGCGACAAGTCTAATTACAGTAATGTTGATCATTTAGTCGGCGACAGATACATTCGGAATTTCATATCTGATGACACTTTTTTCGTTAGGGATAGTAATAGGGACAGTTATTCCATATATTTTGATATTGAAAATAAAAATTTTGAGATTGACAACAACCGTTCTTTTCTAAGTGAACTAAAAAGTTCTTTTTATAGTTATCAGACTTCTAGTTATATGAATAATGCACCCCAAAGTGACGATACTCGCCACGATCGTTACATGTATGATACTAATTCTCATTATAGTTGGAATAATCACATTAATAGTTGTATTGACAGTTATCTTGGTTCTCAAATTTGTATTGATAGTTATATTTTAAGCAACAGTAACAATTACAGTGACAGCTACATTTATAGTTACATTTGTGGCGAAAGCGTAAATAGTAGTAAAAGCGAGAGTTCCAGTATAAAAACTAGCACAGATGATAGTGATTTTAGTATAAGTTCTAATAATTTAAATGTAACTCAAAAATACAGGCATTTGTGGATTCAATGCGAAAATTGTTATGGATTAAATTATAAGAAATTTTTAAAATCAAAAATGAATATTTGTGAACAATGTGGATGTCATTTGAAAATGAGTAGTTTTGATAGAATCGAACTTTCGATTGATCCCGGTACTTGGGATCCTATGAACGAAGACATGGTCTCTCTGGATCCCATTGAATTTCATTCGGAGGAGGAACCTTATAAAGATCGTATTGATTCTTATCAAAAAAATACAGGATTAACTGAGGCTGTTCAAACAGGCACAGGTCAACTAAATGGTATTCCCGTAGCAATTGGTGTTATGGATTTTCAGTTTATGGGTGGTAGTATGGGATCTGTAGTGGGCGAAAAAATCACACGTTTGGCCGAGTATGCTACCAATCAATTTTTACCTCTTATTCTAGTGTGTGCTTCCGGAGGAGCACGCATGCAAGAAGGAAGCTTGAGCTTGATGCAAATGGCTAAAATATCTTCCGCTTTATATGATTATCAATTAAATAAAAAGTTATTTTATGTAGCAATCCTTACATCCCCTACCACAGGCGGGGTGACGGCTAGTTTTGGTATGTTGGGAGATATCATTATTGCCGAACCCAATGCTTATATTGCATTTGCAGGTAAAAGAGTAATTGAACAAACATTGAATAAGACAGTACCTGAGGATTCACAAGTGGCTGAATATTTATTCCATAAGGGCTTATTCGATCCAATCGTACCACGTAATCCTTTAAAGGGCGTTCTGAGTGAGTTATTTCGGCTACATGCTTTCTTTCCTTTGAATGAAAATTAGATTAGAGCCTTAGAGTCTTAATTTAATATTTAATAAGAGTATTAATTTAATAAAACTTAATAAATTTTTTTATGTGTGGTGATCAAGTAGTTATTTAATTTATAGGAATCAAAGTCAAAATCCGAAGAATGGATTTTGACTTTGGTAACATAAGATTGAATTGTAGAAAGAACCATCCGGATCGTTTTTTTATCGATATTCCTGGTTACTAATACTAACTAGGAAATCTCTATTAAACAAAAGAGTGAATTCTTTCGCTTTCTTCCGTGGAATTAGTTAACAAGGTCTTGCATCTTTCTATATCTCCCGAAAATAATCCCCCACTAAGAATCCTTTTTGTTGGATCGTATTATAACGAATTCTTTGGTAGTTTTTAGGAAATACTTTAAAATTTTGTTTTTAGGAAATACTTTAAAATTTTGTTTTTAGGAAATACTTTAAAATTTTATTAAATTATGAAATTTATAAGACAAGAAAAGATAATAACTACTAATACGAATAATAAAAGGGTGGATTATCGTATATATATATTTCATGTAGAAACATGTAGAAAGATGAATTAGAAACATGTAGAAAGATGAATAGGTCCATTTATTTATATATTTATTGTATTTTATTAATTAATATATATTTCTTAAAACATATACTTATAGACTCCCTATCCCTATTAAGTATATATATACTCACTTAGGTATACTTAGTATAATATAACAATTATATATGAATTATAAGATATCTTTATAACAATATAAGGATAAGGTTCAAATATAAAACAATAAATATAACAATAAATAACAGGTACAAATATTAAATCGAGGTACCCATTCTATGATAACTCTCAACAGTCTCCCCTCCATTTTTGTGCCTTTAGTGGGCTTAGTATTTCCGGCAATTGCAATGGCTTCTTTATCTCTTTATGTTCAAAAAAACAAGATTTTTTAGATACAACAAGGACAAATCTTATATATATATATTTTTTTTCAAGACTTACTTGGATCATAACACGGATATCTAGTTAGTAAAATATGGTATAATATGCGGCTTCCTTCGGGCATAAGCTCTTATGTATGTGTAAACATGATAAATGAATTATAACTATTTTCAAATAGATCGGGATCGGGGAGAATTGCTGAAATGTAAAGTCAATATATATGTATTAGGAAATCATATGAAAGGGATGTTATTATTTTAGTTTGGATCTAAGAAATTCGATGAATTATCCCTAAAGGTTCACATCATAATAGTGCTGGTTGATGAGAGTTACTTCGGAAACAAAAAAAAGTAAAAAAAAAATTCTTTTTGTTATTCTCCCAATTCCAATAAAATGCAACTAGGTCTAGTTAGAGTATGAGTTGGCGATCAGAACGTATATGGGTAGAACTTATAGCGGGGTCTCGAAAAACAAGTAATTTCTGTTGGGCCTTTATTCTTTTTTTAGGTTCATTAGGGTTTTTATTGGTTGGAACGTCCAGTTATTTTGGTAGGAATTTTATATCTTTATTTCCTTCTCAGCAAATAATTTTTTTTCCACAAGGTATCGTGATGTCTTTCTATGGGATCGCAGGTCTTTTTATTAGCTCCTATTTGTGGTGCACAATTTCGTGGAATGTAGGTAGTGGTTATGATCGATTCGATATAAAAGAGGGCATAGTGTGTATTTTTCGTTGGGGATTTCCTGGAAAAAATCGTCGCATATTCCTCCGATTCCTTATGAAAGACATTCAGTCCATCAGAATAGAAATTAAAGAGGGTATTTATGCTCGTCGTGTCCTTTATATGGAAATAAAAGGACAAGGAGCCATTCCCTTGACTCGTACTGATGAGAATTTTACTCCACGAGAGATTGAGCAAAAAGCTGCTGAATTGGCCTATTTCTTGCGTGTACCAATTGAAGTATTTTGAAAAAAGGAACTGAAGAATGAATACTTTGCAAGAGATAAAAAACTCAAGAATCATCTTTTTTTCTATAGCATAACTTAACTGAAGTTTCTTCAGAACGCTTACTCGAGCCAAAGCAAACGTATATGAAACAATTCTAAAACTAAATTGTTTATGTCCACAATTTTTTTTTATGCGTATGTAAATCCACTTAACTCAATTCAGTAACAAATCTAAATGATAGATTCATCATATATCAAAACAAAACATTTCATCATAAAGTAAAGAATTTTTTTTTCTAAATAGTTGATATTTTGATAGAACGGGAGTTCTTTCGTCTCGAAATCCGACTACTATTAATTTAATTTGAAGAGGGCTCTTTCTTATTCTATATTCTTTCTAAATTCAAGGACTAACCGCTGTACTGAATCACAAAAAAATCCGGAAATACATCGATGACTTGTAATAGAACTTATGCTTGATAGAAATATTAGTATCATATAGAGTCGACGAATGAGGTGCGTTCATTAAAAATTTTAAAATTCACAGACGAAAAAATGGCAAAAAAGAAAGTATTAATTTCCCTTCTATATCTTGCATCTATAGTATTTTTGCCTTGGTGGATCTCTCTCTCATTTAATAAAAGTCTGGAATCTTGGTTTACTAATTGGTGGAATACTAGGCAATCCGAAATTTTTTTGAATGATATTCAAGAAAAGAGTATTCTAAAAGAATTCATAGACTTAGAGGAACTCTTACGTTTGGACGAAATGATAAAGGAATACCCCGAAACACATTTACAAAAGCCTCGCATCGAAATCTACAAAGAAACGATCCAATTGATCAAGATGCACAACGAGGATCGCATCCATACAATTTTACACTTCTCGACAAATATAATCTGTTTCGGTATTCTAAGTGGTTATTCTATTCTAGGTAATGAAGAACTTGTTATTCTTAACTCTTGGTTTCAAGAATTCCTATACAACTTAAGCGACACAATAAAAGCTTTTTCTATTCTTTTATTAACTGATTTATGTATAGGATTCCATTCGCCCCACGGTTGGGAATTAATGATTGGCTCTGTCTACAAAGATTTTGGATTTGCTCATAATGATCAAATTATATCCGGTCTTGTTTCTACTTTTCCAGTCATTTTAGATACAATTTTTAAATATTGGATCTTTCGTTATTTAAATCGTGTATCTCCTTCACTTGTAGTGATTTATCATTCAATGAATGACTGAAAAGTGATCGAACGATCCAATTATAATATTTGTTACTTTGTACATAAGCAAAACATTCAAAATTGTACTTACTACCCATCCAAGGGATTTCTCCAATATTCCAGTAAAATTATTTATATTTAATATTTAAGTAAATAGCAAAATTATAGATAGGGAACTATACTAGCGACCTACCTAATTTTATTGTAGAAATTTTCGGGATCAATGATTGGACCATGCAAACTAAAAATACCTTTTCTTGGATAAAGAAAGAGATTACTCGATCCATTTCCGTATCGCTCATGATATATATACTAACCCAGGCACCCCTTTCAAATGCATATCCCATTTTTGCACAGCAGGGTTATGAAAATCCACGAGAAGCGACTGGCCGTATTGTATGTGCCAATTGCCATTTAGCTAATAAACCCGTGGATATCGAGGTTCCACAAGCGGTACTTCCTGATACTGTATTTGAAGCAGTTGTTCGAATTCCTTATGATCTGCAACTGAAACAAGTTCTTGCTAATGGTAAAAAAGGAGCTTTGAATGTCGGGGCTGTTCTTATTTTACCCGAGGGGTTTGAATTAGCCCCTCCCGATCGTATTTCGCCCGAGATTAAAGAAAAGATAGGAAATCTGTCTTTTCAGAGCTATCGTCCCACTAAAAAAAATATTCTTGTGATAGGTCCGGTTCCTGGTCAGAAATATAGTGAAATCACCTTTCCTATTCTTTCCCCGGACCCCGCTACTAAGAAAGATGTGCACTTCTTAAAATATCCCATATATGTAGGCGGGAACAGGGGAAGGGGTCAGATTTATCCCGACGGGAGCAAGAGTAACAATAATGTTTATAATGCTACAGCAGCAGGTATAGTAAGCAAAATAATACGAAAAGAAAAAGGGGGGTACGAAATAACCATAGCGGATGCATCGGATGGACGTCAAGTGGTTGATATTATCCCTCCAGGACCGGAACTTCTTGTTTCAGAGGGCGAATCCATCAAACTTGATCAACCATTAACGAGTAATCCTAATGTGGGTGGATTTGGTCAGGGAGATGCGGAAATAGTACTTCAAGATCCATTACGTGTCCAAGGTCTTTTGCTCTTCTTGGCATCTGTTATTTTGGCACAAATCTTTTTGGTTCTTAAAAAGAAACAGTTTGAGAAGGTTCAATTGTCCGAAATGAATTTCTAGATCTGCGGATTTATCAACATCAAGCTCTAAAAAGAAACAAATTTTTGTTGGGAATTATGTATGATCAAAAAAATTTTGCTTATTTCTATTCTTTATTCTCCATTCTACCGGATTTCGGGAATTACTTAATACCGCATTCCTGGTCATAGTATATTGTGAAGGCGACTGTTTTACTTAACTCTTCTTTATTTATTTGTTTTTTCAATCCAAATTGAAACGGTATGATATAGAATGAATCAATAGTTTTCTATTTGACTAGAATCAAAACAAAAGATAAATAAGCGGAGAATAGAAACCAAAGTATAAATGAGAGGAACAAAGGATTTTAGGGGAGATTGTTCGTCTCCTAGTCCTTGACACAAGAAACGGAATTTTACCCAACCCTTTCTTGTGTCGAATTAATAAAGATTCTCGATCCCGTTCGTAAAAAATGGATATTTGTAGTTTTCATTTTTTTTTTTTTTTTTTATAGGTTTATTTTATCATAACCCTTTTTTAGATTTCTTACGGAACATAGTGGTAGTGGACAAATAAATATAGGTCAATTTATTGAGCAATATAGAACTTCTTCAATTTCAACGAACTTATAAAAAAAAAATTCACTTTTATTAGATTAAATATTTATTAGATTAAATGGAGTAAGGTTCTATTCTATTAGTATAGAAAGGGTTTGCATGATATCTGATTGATAGAAATATATTCTATTTATATATAATTGTGAGTCATCCAAAAAGGGTAAATCGAGTGATTCCTTCTTTGTTTTAAGTATTGACAGATACTATTGAGTAACAGATGTTCTGAATCAATTAACGAAGTTCATTTTTTAAAAACATCATCGGAAAAGGTGGAGGTTTTTGAAACATCTCTAAAAAAAAATATTATGATTATTAAGAACTCAACGGGACTTACCCCCTCTTTCCTTGTCTGATTCGAGGGGGATCCCGTTGAGTTCTTATGCTTTCATGTCTACAACTCAGTTCATCCGATTATTACAGGGATGAACCTAATCCGGAATATGAACCATAAAAGAAAATACCTATTAAACCGATCACAAGAATACCGGCTACAGTACCTATTATCCAAAGAGGAATCCTTCCAGTAGTATCGGCCATTTGTCCTACTTTCCTCCACATTTTATCAAGTGGTCATGCTAGAGACATAAACAGCCATAGATAATTATGAG